ATGTAGAAACAACTTACGAAATGAAGGAGACTAAACAGGAACAAGAGGGATCCACCGAAGAAAACCTTTTTTCGGAAGAAAAGGAGGATCTGGACAAAATAGATGAAACGGAAGAGATCCGAGTGAGTGGAAAGGAAAAAACAAAGGATGAATTTCACTTGAAAGAGGCACGCTATCAAGATAGCCCAGTTTACGAAGATTCTGATCTGGAGACCCATCAAGAAAATTGGGAATTGGGAAGACTGAAAGAAGAGAAAAAGAAAAGAATGTTGTGGATTAAAAAAGTTAAAAAAACTTTTGTCTCTTTTCTTTTCGATTATAAACGATGGAATCGTCCATTACGATATATAAAAAATTATAAATTAGAAAATTCTTTACGCAATGAAATGTCACAATTTTTTTTTTTTACATGTACGAGTGATGGAAAAAAAAAAATATCCTTTACATATCCGCCCAGTTTATCAACTTTTTCGGAAATGCTAGAACAAAGAATTTCTTTGTACATAATAGAAAAACTATATGACGAAGATCTTTATGATTCTTGGATTTATACTAATGAAAAAAAAAAGCGCAATTTAAACAATGAATTGAGAAGCCGAATCAAAATTATAGAAAAAAATGAGGGATCCCCTAGTCTGGATATGCTTGAAAAAAGAACCATATTATGTGATGATGAAAAAAAAAAAAAATGCTTGCCAAAAGCATATGATCCTTTTTTCAACGGACCATATCGAGGAATGAGAAAAAAATTCTACTCACGCGCAATTATGAATACTTATACAGATACAGAAGATTTAGTAGAATTTTTTTTTATAAATAAGATTCATGATCTACTTCTTAATGATTCCGTAAAACTTCACCCTCAATCATTTCTGAATTCTACAGAAGAAAAAGGAATTGATTCAGAAAGTCAAGCAAAATATTTGCAATTTGTATTTGATGTAATTACAACACATACAAAAGATCAAAAAAAAATGAAAAAGGAATCTGTTGGAATTAAAATAGAAGAACTCAGTAAAAAGGTTTCTCGATGGTCATACAAATTAACCGAGAATTTGTTGGAAGAAGATGAAGAAGAAAATGAAGAAGCATTGGAGGAAGAAGATTTTGCGATTCATTCAAGAAGAGCCAGACGTGTTATAATTTCTAACGATAATAATCAGAATACCAATTTTTTCTCTATTTCTAGTATTCATAATATTAGTAACACTGATAAAAATGATGATCAAATGGAAGAGGAAGAGGTGTCTTTGATACGTTACTCAAAACAATCGGATTTTCGCCGCAATATAATCAAAGGATCCATGCGCGCTCAAAGACGTAAAACAGTTATTTGGAACCTCTTTCAAGTAAATGTACATTCCCCACTTTTTTTGGATCGTCTAGACAAAACATCTTTTTTTTCGTTTTTTGATATTGATATCAACGAAATGAAGAATATCATTTTTAGGAATTGGATGGGCAGAGAACAAGAATCAGAACTAAAAATTTCCTATTTTGAAAATGAAGATACAAAAGAAGAAAAGGAGAAAGAGGAAAAAATATATAAAAATGAACAAATAGAAATATCAGAAGCTTGGGATACCTTTATATTTACTCAAGTAATAAGAGGCTCGATGTTAGTAACCCAATCTTTTCTTAGAAAAAACATTATATTACCTTCGTTGATAATAGCCAAAAATATTTTCCGTATGTTATTATTCCAAGTTCCCGAGTGGGACGAGGATTTTAAGGAATGGAATAGAGAAATGCATATTAAATGCACTTATAATGGTGTTCAATTATCAGAAAAAGAGTTTCCCCAAGATTGGTTGATAGATGGTATTCAGATAAAGATTCTATATCCTTTCTGTCTAAAACCTTGGAGAAAATCTAAGGCACGATCTCATCATAGAGATCTAATGAAAAAAAAAGAGAAAAAAACAAATTTTTGTTTTTTAACAGTCTGGGGAATGGAAGCGGAACTTCCCTTTGGTTCTCCCCGAAAACGACCTTTTTTTTTTGAACCTATTTATAAAGAACTCCAAAAAAGAAAAAAAAAGGTGAAAAATAAATTTTTACAAGTTCTAAAATCTTTAAATAAAAAAAGAAAAACCTTTCTAAAAGTTAGAAAAGAAAAAACAAAAGGAGTCATCAAAATAGTTCGAGTTATAAAACTAATAATGAAAAAACTGGAGAAAGTAAATCCAAATTTATTATTGGAATTGAGGAAAGAAAAAGTATATGAACCGAACGAAAACAAAAAAGATTTCAAAAGAAATAATAAGATTCTTCGCGAATCGTCCGTTCTAAATCGAACGATGAATTTGTTAAATCATTCACTAATAGAAAGAAGAATGAAAGATCTTTCTGATAAGACAATCAAAATAAGGAATCAAATTGAACGAACCGCAAAAGACAAGAAAAAAAAAGAACTAATTTATGATAATAAAAGATCGGGATCACAGAAACATATTTGGAAAATATTAAAAAAGAAAAATATCCGATTAATGCGTAAATCACACTACTTTATCAAATCATTCATTGAAAAAATATACATAGATATTTTGCTATGTACCATTACCGTTTCTAAGATCAATGCACAACTTTTTTTTGAATCAACAAAAAAGATCTTTAATAAATCCATTTACAACAATGAAATAAATCAAGAACAAGAAAGAATTGATGAAACAAATCAAAATACAATGAATTTTATTTTGACTATAAAAAAATTGTTTTCAAATACTTATAATACTAAGAATATCAATCAAAATTCCAATACTTATTGGAACTTCTCTTCCCTGTCCCAAGCATATGTTTTTTACAAAATATCACAAAACCAATTACTTAATAAGTATCATTTGAGACCTGTACTTCAATATGAAGGAAGCTATCCTTTTTTTAAGGATAATTTAAAAGACTATTGTATGATACATGGAATATTTAATTCCAAATCAAGACATAATAAAATTCATACGTATGGAATGAACGAATGGAAAAACTGGTTAAAAGGTCATTATCAATACGATTTATCTCAAAAAAAAAGGTCTCGATGTATGATTCAAAATAAGGAATCAAACCAATTGGATTTATATAAAAAATACCAATTTATTTATTCCATGAATAAAAATGACTATGCAGCAAATTTATTTATGAGTGACAAATGGAAAAAACATTACAGATATGATCTTTTATCATATAACTATATATGCCCCCCTAATTTATACATTTCTGGATCAACATTAGAAAGAAATGGGGACCAAGAAATTCCATATCATTTCAATACATCGAAACCTGAATCATTTTATGTATTGGTAAGTATACATAGTAATGATTATATAGAAAAAGGATATCTTATTGATAGGAATACAAATGATAGGAATATAAATTTGGATAGAAAATATTTTGATTGTAGAATTCTTCATCTTTGTTTTATAAATAATATTGATATCTGGACCGATATACATATTGGCATCAAGATTCAGAAAAATACTAAGACTGAAATTAATAATTTAAAAAAAATGGAAAAAAAAGATCTTTTTTATCCTACAATTTATCAAGAGATCAAACCATGCAATCAAAAAAGTTTCTTTTTTGATTGCATGGGAATGAATAAAGAAAGGTTATATGATACCGCATCAAATCATGATACTATATCCAATCTAGAAACTTGGTTCTTCCCAGAATTTGTGCTACTTTTTGATGTATATAAAATTAAACCTTGGATCATCCCAATCAAATCACTCTTTTTTCATTTTTCTAGAAATGAAAAAAGTAAAAACATTAACGTAAATCCAAAAAAATCATCTAATGAAAAAAAAGATCTTGAATTAGGAAATTTCAAGCAGGAAGAAAACGAACAACAGGTCCAAAGAAATCTTGTATGGAATCTACTAAAACAAAAAAATAAAAAAGATGTTGAAGAAGATTACGCAAGATTAGAAATAAAAAAAAAACAATATCAATATAAGAACAAGAATGAAATGGAACTAGATTTCTTTTTGAAAAAATATTTACTTTTTCAACTAAGATGGGCTGATTCCTTAAATAATAAAATAATGAAAAATATCAGGGTATATTGTCTCCTACTTAGACTGATAAATCCAAAGGAAATTACTATATCTTCGATTCAAAGAGGTGAAATAGATCTAGACGAAATGCTGATTCAAAAGGACCTAGTTCTTGCAGAATTGATAAGAAAGGGAATATTTATTATTGAACCAATTTGTCTATCTATACGAAGGCATGAAAAATCTATTATATATCAAACTATGGATATTTCATTGGTCGATAATAAGAAGCACCAAACAAATAAAAAATACACAAAAAAAAGATATATTGAGAAAAGGGGGTTTGAAAAACCCATTGCACGACACAGCAACATATTTTTGAGTGGAGACAAAAATCATTATGATTTACTTGTTCCTGAAAATATTCTATCTCCCAGACGTCGTAGAGAATTTCGAATTCGAATTTGTTTCAATTCCCAGAATTTTAATGTTGTGGATAGAAATCCAAGATTTTGCAATGAAAACAAAATAAGAAACTGCGGGCGATTTTTGAATGAGGACAAACATATTAATACAGATAGAAAAAATTTCATTAAATTCAAATTTTTTCTTTGGCCCAATTATCGATTAGAAGATGTAGCTTGTATGAATCGCTATTGGTTTGATACCAATAACAGCAGTCGTTTCAGTATGTCAAGAATACATATGTATTCACAATTCAGAATGAATTTGAATTCAATTCCAATGAAAAATGAAAAAAATTTATAGTGGATTTCCTACATATCGTGTAACATATTCGGTAGATGAGTGTAACATATTCGGTAGATGAAAGCCGAAACATATACATTGTGTAATATTCTAATACATGATGCTGATTTCATAATGTATCAATTTTCGCTAGGAAGAGCGGAATCCTTTTAAGTAAAAAAAGAAAGTGTTCTCTTTCGTGAATACATATATGTTTTGTATATTTGATCCAAATATACAAAACATAAAAACATAAACCACATAAATAAAAAACCAAAGTAGTATATGAATGAAATCCAATTTTGATGTATACTAGATGAAAATAACTGGCATAATAAATATTATTATTTTTCCTGATTAGTAAAATTCACAGAAAAGAAATATAGAAATTTAAATTTATGGTCAAAAATTCATTCATCTCAGTTATTACACAAGAAGAAAAAGAAGAAAATAGTGGGTCTGTTGAATTTCAAGTATTCCATTTCACCAGTAAGATACGGAGACTTACTTCACATTTAAAATTGCACAAAAGAGATTTTTTATCGCAAAGGGGTCTACGAATAATTCTGGGAAAACGTCAACGATTATTGACTTATTTGTCAAAGAAAAATAAAGTGCGTTATAAGAAATTAATGAATCAGTTAGATATTCGGGAACCAAAAACTCGTTAATTCATTTTGAATTTATTCTTTGAATTTCTTATTATTTTCTTATTATTATCCTTGTTCTTTTTTCATTATTTTTTTATTAGTTCAGTTATTATTTTTTTTTATTTTACATTTTAAAAAATTCATGAAATAATGAATTAAGGAAAAAAAATATGACTGTACCGGTTACAAGAAAAAATTTTATAATAGTTAATATGGGTCCTCACCACCCATCAATGCATGGTGTTCTTCGGCTGATCGTTACTCTGGATGGTGAAGATGTTATTGACTGTGAACCTATATTAGGCTATTTACACAGAGGGATGGAAAAAATAGCGGAGAACCGAACAATTATACAATATTTGCCTTATGTAACACGCTGGGATTATTTAGCTACTATGTTCACAGAAGCAATAACAGTAAATGCACCAGAACGATTGGAAAGTGTTCAAGTGCCTAAAAGGGCCAGTTATATCAGAGTTATTATGCTGGAGCTGAGCCGTATAGCCTCCCATTTGTTATGGCTTGGCCCTTTTATGGCCGATATCGGTGCACAGACTCCCTTTTTCTATATTTTAAGAGAGAGGGAATTAATATATGATCTATTCGAAGCCGCCACAGGTATGCGGATGATGCATAATTATTTCCGCATCGGAGGAGTAGCTGCGGATTTACCTTATGGCTGGATAGATAAATGTTTTGATTTCTGTGATTATTTTTTAACAGAAGTTGTTGAGTATCAAAAACTCATTACGCGAAATCCCATTTTTTTGGAACGAGTTGAAGGAGTGGGCATTATTGGTGGGGAGGAGACAATAAATTGGGGTTTATCAGGACCAATGTTACGAGCTTCTGGAATCCAATGGGATCTTCGTAAAGTTGATCGCTATGAGTGTTACAATAAATTTGATTGGGAAGTCAAATGGCAAAAAGAAGGCGATACATTAGCTCGTTATTTAGTAAGAATCGGTGAAATGCAAGAATCCATAAAAATAATTCAACAGGCTCTAGAAGGAATTCCTGGAGGACCTTATGAGAATTTAGAAAACCGGCGTTTTCATAGGACAAAGAATTCCGAATGGAATAATTTTGAATATAGATTTATTACTAAAAAACTTTCACCCAATTTTGAATTGTTAAAACAAGAACTTTATGTAAGGGTAGAGGCCCCAAAAGGAGAATTAGGAATTTATTTAATAGGAGATAATAGTGTTTTCCCCTGGAGATGGAAAATTCGTCCACCCGGTTTCATCAATTTGCAAATTCTTCCCCAGCTAGTTAAAAGAATGAAATTGGCTGATATCATGACGATACTAGGTAGTATAGATATCATTATGGGAGAAGTTGATCGTTGAAATGATAATTGATACGACAGAAGTACAAACTATTAATTCTTTTTATAGATTAGAATCCTTAAAAGAAGTCTATGGACTCATATGGATTTTTGTCCCCATTTTAACCCTTGTATTAGGAATCACAATGGGAGTATTAGTCATTGTGTGGTTAGAAAGAAAAATATCTGCAGCAATACAACAACGTATTGGACCTGAATATGCCGGCCCTTTAGGAATTCTTCAAGCTTTAGCGGATGGGACCAAACTACTTTTGAAGGAGGATCTTCTTCCATCTAGAGGTAATATTCGTTTATTTAGGGTCGGACCTTCTATAGGTTTTATATCAATTCTACTAAGTTATTTAGTAATTCCTTTTGGATATCACCTTGTTTTAGCAGATCTCAGTATAGGTGTTTTTTTATGGATTGCTTTTTCAAGTATTGTCCCCATTGGTCTTCTTATGTCAGGATATGGATCAAATAATAAGTATTCCTTTTCAGGTGGTCTACGAGCTACAGCTCAATCGATTAGTTATGAAATACCATTAACTCTATGTGTGTTAGCAATATCTCTACGTGTGATTCGTTGGAACATGAATTTTTTTTATCTCTTTTCTAGAAAAGAGATAAAAAATGAATTGAAATACAATAAAATAGAAATATAATTCAATATTTAAATATGAATATGAAATAAAAGAATAAAAAAAATCTTTTTTTTTTCACATTTCAGTTCGATGAGTTAAACCAGATAGTTATATGAGTGAAACAAAACTGCTCCTCAATTTGCAGTAAAACAATAAAAATCTCATTCCCTAGGTACAAGAAGAAAATTGAAGTAAACATAAGTTGTTTACCCCAAGATTGAGATTATTTTTTTAGTCGTCATATCTTGAAGCGGATGCAAAAGATCAACTGTATTTCTAACTATACTGGGGATCAATCAAAAAGAAGTGGGCAGTTAGGAACACCAAAGTACGCAAAGGATGAGTAATGGAAATAATGTAAGGTATTAAAAAAAGGGATTTTTGCATAAAACTTTGCATAAAACGAATCATAATAAGGGCTTGAAGTTGGTAGAAATGATCAAGCAGTACTTCCCCACGATTCCGATCTAGAGTATGCTACTATTCGCTGATTAAATAAATGACTATCAAGAACGAATTAATCCTTTATTTTCTTTCCTTATTTTTTTATTTTTCAGAAAGAAGAACAGAAACAAGACAAATAGAATGCAATACGATAATATAATAAAAAAGAATAAAACGGGAATAATAAGAAAATATTTATTTCTTCATACATATGCATATGGAAATTCTTATCATGATTCATTAACTAATGCCCAATTCTTTCTATTTAGGAATTCTATTTAGGAATAGAACCAGTATTTGATTGAAGGATTAAGTTATTGCTGAACAAAGATAAATTTTGATTATTTTCATTATAATATCATTATAAGGGATGAGATCAATTCGGAAGTGCTTTTTCTTATTCTAACAGACAGAATGTTATTGGTCGAATTGAGGACTCTCCAACCTCCAATTTCTCTTTACATTGTATTTACCTAAGGTCCAAGGAGAGCTATAATACTAAACTAGTCCTTACCTTACATTTCTTTGTGGCCATAGAGGAGCCGTATGAAACTTAGGTTTCATGTACGGTTTTGGAATAGCGATGGGAGCAGTGATGCTATCATCGACTATAATTATCTAACAGTTCGAGTACAGTTGATATAATTGAGGCACAGTCCAAATATGGTTTTGGGGGATGGAATCTGTGGCGTCAGCCCATAGGGTTTCTAGTTTTTATAATGTCTTCTCTAGCAGAATGTGAAAGATTACCTTTTGATTTACCAGAAGCAGAGGAGGAATTAGTAGCAGGTTATCAAACTGAATATTCAGGTATAAAATACGGGTTCTTTTATCTTGCTTCTTACCTAAATCTATTAGTTTCGTCATTATTTGTAACAGTTCTTTACTTAGGTGGGTGGGATTTTTCTATTCCGTACATATCTCTTACTGAACTTTTTGGAATAAATAAAATGTTTAGAGTCTTTGTAATAGCAATTAGTATCTTTATTACATTAGCTAAAGCTTATTTGTTTCTGTTCATTCCTATCACAACAAGATGGACTTTACCTAGGATGAGAATGGATCAATTATTAAATCTTGGATGGAAATTTCTTTTACCTATTTCTCTAGGTAATCTATTATTGACAACTTCTTTTCAACTTGTTTCACTATAAACTATAAATAAAAATAAGAAATTAAGAGAAAACAATAATGAATATTCTATATTCATAACTTACATAACTTATCTCAACCAAGAGAAAGAAACATAAATTTTATTCATGGATATCTAAAATATGTTACCTATGGTTACTGGGTTCATGAATTATGGCAAACAAACAATACGAGCCGCAAGGTACATTGGACAAAGTTTCATAATTACCTTATCCCATACAAATCGTTTACCTGTAACTATTCAATATCCTTATGAAAAATCAATCACATCAGAACGTTTTCGTGGTCGAATCCACTTTGAATTTGATAAATGTATTGCTTGTGAAGTATGTATTCGCGTATGTCCAATAGACCTTCCCATTGTTGATTGGAAATTTGAAAAAGATATTAAGAAAAAACAATTGCTTCATTATAGTATTGATTTTGGTGTCTGTATATTTTGCGGTAACTGTGTCGAGTATTGTCCAACAAACTGTTTATCGATGACTGAAGAATATGAGCTTTCCACTTATGATCGTCACGAATTGAATTATAATCAAATTTCTTTAGGTCGGTTACCAATCTCAATAATTGGAGATTACACAATTCAAACAGTTATGGATTCAACAAATCAAATGAAAAAATAAAAACCCCTTGCTTGGTTCAAGAACGATTACCAATTACTAAGATTTGTCTTGTAATAAAGTAAGTAGGATTAGCCAAATAATTTTATTTTATCTATCTAATGATATTCATTTTTTTTCATTCAATTAGGAAGGCATCATATAAAAAAATAGTTCCTTTCCTGGACCCTTAGTAAGGTCATGAAATATTTCGACTGATTTATTTATCTTTTATTTCATAATGGATTTACCTGGACCAATACATGATATTCTTGTAGTATTTCTGGGATCAGTTCTTATATTAGGAGGTCTGGGAGTAGTATTACTTACCAATCCCATCGATTCTGCCTTTTCATTGGGATTGGTTCTTGTTTGTATATCCTTATTCTATATTTCATTGAATTCCTATTTTGTAGCTGCCGCGCAATTCCTTATTTATGTGGGAGCCATAAATGTATTAATCATATTTGCTGTAATGTTCATGAACGGTTCAGAATATTCCAATGATTCCTATTTGTGGACCGTTGGAGATAGGATCACTTCACTGGTTTGTACAAGTATTTTTTTTTTCATTAATGACTACTATCCCAGATACGTCATGGTCCGGAATTTTTCGGACTACAAGATCAAATCAGATTATAGAACAGGACTTAATAAGTAACGTTCAACAAATTGGTATTCATTTATCCACAGATTTTTATCTTCCTTTTGAACTCATTTCTATAATTCTTTTAGTTTCTTTGATAGGTGCAATTACTATGGCTCGTCAATAATCTAATATAATAAGAACTTCTTTTTTTTTCATTAAAGAATGAAAGAATGAAAATGGATTTAATCTATTTTATTGAAATATACTGTGAATATCTTCTTTTGTTCTGTAATTCTTCTATATCTAGTCAACTGAATCGGTTTAATTTTTGTTCGTTCATATTGAAATGAATCAAGATAGATGAGGAATTTATCAATGATGTTAGAGCATGTACTTTTTATAAGTGTTTATTTATTTTCTATCGGTATCTATGGACTGATCACAAGCCGAAGCATGGTTAGAGCACTTATGTGTCTTGAGCTTATACTGAATTCGGTGAATATAAATCTCGTCACATTTTCCGATATATTTGATAGTCGGCAATTAAAAGGAGAAATTTTTTCAATCTTTGTTATAGCCATTGCAGCTGCTGAAGCAGCTATTGGACTAGCTATTGTTTCGTCGATCCATCGTAACAGAAAATCAACTCGTATCAATCAATCAAATTTGTTGAATAATTAGTCATAATTATTCTATTTTCACATAGAAATCAAAACATAAGATTTTTAGAAGATTCTGAATATTCTAATATAGAATCTAATAGAATTAGAATAGTAAGATAATTTAATTAGAATTAAATAGAATATAATATTTTCTTATTATTATTTTCTTTCTTCTCTTTTTTCATATAAATTTATGATTTAGAGTTATTAACCTATTCTATCACTAACCTAATAACAAACGTATTAATCTGATATATAATATAATAATATATCACCTTAATTCTATTTTTATATACTAGAATCTTTCTATATTTATCTTTCTATATGTATATGAATATATACATATAGAAAGATAGTAAATTTCACATGAATTGAATTCATAAACTCATATTTCATGGTTATTGAAATGGAAATCAAAGTATCTTGGCCTTTCTCATAAACAGATTATAAAATCTATTGATTCTTAAAATTTTGATAAATCATCGATTCGTCTGGTGTCTACAATAGAAAATATATGATTTATTTCATTTTCTTATTTTCTTTTACCAGATAGAAAATCTTTTGTGCTCAAAACTGGAATTTATAGACCCAATGTCACATTCAGTAAAGATTTATGATACATGTATAGGATGTACCCAATGTGTTCGAGCTTGCCCCACGGATGTATTGGAAATGATACCTTGGGACGGATGTAAAGCTAAGCAAATTGCTTCTGCGCCAAGAACCGAAGATTGTGTAGGTTGTAAAAGATGTGAATCCGCTTGTCCAACGGATTTTTTGAGTGTCCGTGTTTATTTATGGCATGAAACAACTCGCAGCATGGGTCTTTCTTATTGATATGTGACAAAAAATTCCACTTGAATCATTTGATTCCTCTTTACCGATAAAAGCCCGTACTCGAGAAAAGAAAATATATTATTCTTCTCCCGAGCACGGGGTTTTCTGGTCTAATTTTATCTTGTCTTTATCACGAGTTATTTTCCTTGGTTAACAATACTTATTGTTTTGCCCATATTCGCGGGTTCTTCAATTGTCTTTTTCCCTCATAAGGGAAATAAGGCGTATAGGTGGTATACTCTTTGTATATGTATACTAGAGCTCCTTCTAATGACTTATGTATTTTGTTATCATTTTCAATTGGACGATCCATTAACCCAATTGAAGGAGGATTTTCAATGGATCAATCTTTTTGATTTTCACTGGAGACTGGGAACCGATGGACTTTCCATAGGACCCATTTTACTGACAGGATTTATCACTACTTTAGCTACTTTAGCAGCTTGGCCAGTTACTCGAAATCCGCGATTTTTCTATTTCTTGATGTTAGCAATGTATAGTGGCCAAATAGGATCATTTTCTTCTCGAGACCTTTTACTTTTTTTCATCATGTGGGAATTAGAATTAATTCCTGTTTACTTACTTTTATCCATGTGGGGAGGAAAAAAACGCCTGTACTCGGCTACAAAGTTTATTTTGTGCACTGCTGGAGGTTCCATTTTTCTCTTAATAGGAGTTCTAGGTATGGGTTTATATGGTTCCAACGAACCAACATTAGATTTAGAAAAATTAGCTAATCAATCGTATCCTGCAGCATTGGAAATAATACTCTATTTTGGTTTTCTTATTGCTTATGCTGTCAAATCGCCGATGATACCCCTACATACATGGTTACCAGATACCCACGGGGAAGCACATTACAGTACATGTATGCTTTTAGCTGGAATCTTATTAAAGATGGGAGCATATGGATTGATTCGGATCAATATGGAATTATTAGCTCACGCTCATTCTAGATTATCTCCCTGGTTGGTGATAGTAGGAATAATACAAATCATTTATGCAGCTTCAACCTCTCTCAGTCAACGCAATTTAAAAAAACGTATTGCCTATTCTTCCGTATCTCACATGGGTTTCATAATTATAGGAATTGGTTCTATAACTGGCATGGGACTTAATGGAGCTATTTTACAAATAATCTCTCATGGATTGATTGGTGCTGCACTTTTTTTCTTAGCAGGAACAAGTTGTGATAGAATACGTTTTGTTTATCTCGAAGAGATGGGGGGGATATCTATCCCAATGCCAAAAATATTTACCATGTTTAGTAGTTTCTCGATGGCTTCTCTTGCATTGCCAGGAATGAGTGGTTTTGTTGCAGAATTCTTAGTCTTTTTTGGAATAATTACCAGCCCAAAATATCTTTTCATGCCAAAAATGTTAATTACTTTTGTAATGGCAATTGGAATGATAATAACTCCTATTTTTTTATTATCTATGTTACGTCAGATTTTCTATGGATACAAGCTATTCAATATTCCAAACTCGAATTTTTTTGATTCTGGACCACGAGAACTTTTTGTTTCGATATGTATCTTTTTACCTGTAATAGGAGTTGGTATTTATCCTGATTTCGTTCTCCCGTTATCGGTTGACAAGGTACAAGTTCTAATATCTAATTATTTTTATAGATACTAATTCTTTTTTTTAGATTCAATAATAAATGAAATAAAATTCATTAATTGGAAAGAAAGTCTTAGAATTCTTTAACTTTCATATTTTCACGATTCTTCGTTGTACAATGAAAAAAAAAGAAAAAAAGGAAAGGTTAATTAGAATTGTAATGAAATACATCTAAAGTTTTTGAGAACCATTTAAATAGAGGAATTATTCAAAAGGTTCTCAAAAACTCGCACAAAATTTCATTGTGTATCAGACGATTTTTTTATGTATTCTTCATGTAGTTTATTTTATTCAATTAGATATTAATTGGAATGAACCATAACTATGGAACCCGATTCCTAATAGATTGATCCCAAAATAGCATATCCAAATTATAAGAAATCCTATAGAAGCTACAAATGCCGAATTTGTGCCTTGATCTTGCAATTTTGAATTTGTTCTAGTATGTAAATAAATTGCAAATATGGTCCAAGTAATAAATGCCCAAGTTTCCTTAGGGTCCCAATTCCAATAAGAACCCCATGCTTCATTAGCCCATACTGCTCCAGAAAGAATGCCTATGGTTAAAAAGGTAAACCCTAAACTAATGACACGATAACTCCAATAATCTAAACGCTGAATTAATTGATATTTGTAAAAATTTTGAACTGATAGGAAAAAAGTCTTTTTTAAAACACTTCCTTTTTCGTTCAAATATTCCATATTACCAAAGAAAAACGACTTCCTTAAACTTAAAAAATTATTGAAAAAATTGATTTTTTTTTGAAATGTAATCACTATAAGAGCAATTGATAATAATGATCCGCATAAAAGAGCTGCATAGCTCAATAGCATCATACTGACATGCATCATTAACCACTGAGATTGTAGAGCAGGTACTAATATTGCGGGTTGATGCATTTCATTTGAAAGACCTGACGTAGCGAAACCTTGGGTAAAAATGGCACTTGGTGCAGTTATTGCGCTTAAATCATTTTTATGATTCCCAAGATACGGAATCATATGAATAATGGATAAACTCCATGAAAGGAAGATTAATGATTCGTATAAATTACTTAAGGGAAAATGTTCCGAAGAAATCCAACGAATAACTAAAAACCCTGTTATAGAGAAAAAAGTAGCTATCATCCCTTTTTCTGACGAATTACGTAATCCTTCAATTTCGTCAACTAATAAGTTCATCAAATGAATTATAATCACAATTGAGATAATCGAAAAGGAAATATGAGTTAATATATGTTCTAAGGTCACAAATATCATAAAGAAGAGTCCCTTTTAAATAATTAAAATTGGGGAGAGGATGAAATAAAATCTAAAATATAATATTTTAAATATCTTATAGATTCTATTAGATCTATTGTGTCTATATTATTAATATTAATAATTATTTATGCCGCCACTCGGACTCGAACCGAGATGCTCTAGCACTGCTTCCTAAGAGCAGCGTGTCTACCAATTTCACCATGGCGGCTTACCTTAAATAATAATAGAAAATTTATGTTGAATTGTATATATTCAATATAATTTAGGAAACAATGAATAAAGATGCATTTCTATTCATATGGAAATGTTCAATATCAATAATACTTAATTAGTATCTTCATCTTCGTAAGTTCATTTTTAATAATCAACTTTTCCGTACTAGAAACCTAGCTCTTGTTTATCCAGAACAGTCAGAACTCAAAAGCTTCGTTCTCAGTCGGGGTATAGAATTCATAATTTTTTTCTAATAATGATTTTGAGACCCAACACCTTAGTATAAAGTGTAATGAAATATTCAGATTTTTCTTTGTCTATCGTAATTGTGCTTTTCTATTTTGAAAAGCACAATTCATAGGAAAGAAAAAATCATCTCACGAATTCAATATCAATCAATATGAATTTTGATAAATAGAAATTTTGATAAATAGAAATAGAATATAATAGAAATATAGAAAGACTATAAAAAATAGAAAATACACAATACTGAGTACTTTGAATCAAGTAGAAAGAAAGATTCTTATTTTTTATATTACCTAGCTCTAACTAATAAGGAGAAGTGAAATACAAATACAATACATTTAGTAAAATTGAATCGTTTGTCTTCCAATTCAAAAATGGAAATTTGGAAGTTCTTTGAAACATGTCAATTAATATTTTTACAAGACTTTTTTTTGTCGCACAAAAAAACTTTTTGACTGTCCGGTGGAAATAGATTTAGCTAAAGAAAAAGCTTTTACTGCCTCTAAAGATCCTTTTTTTTTCCAAAGATTTCTACGAATATGCTTTTTTGACATAGAAGTACGTTTTTTTGGAACTGCCATTCAAAAGATAGGTGACTCCTTTTTATCGTTGTATGTGAAAGACATATACTGTTTAAAATAAATTACTTTTTATTAGTCATTATCTATACTGAATTCCATAAATTTCCTCAATAATATAATAAAATACAAATATAAAAAAAGAATAAAATAAAAGAAATAAGAAAAGAAAAATATTCTAAAATGATTCTATTGTCATAGACAAATAGATTTCAATTTTCTATCTTCATTCTGATATTTGCATAATATAACATAATCTAATAATTACATACGTATTTTATATTTATTGTTTTATAAAAGAATATATACAAAAAAATATACAAAAATAAAGTAATCTAATTTTACTATTTCATATTATCATATTATTTAATATATATTAAAATATTGTATTCATATTTCATATTAAGAATAGTAAGAGAAAATATTTATCTAAATAGTAAACTATATAATATATAAAATATATATATAGTATATAAAAGAAAAGATTCTATATAAATATTATACAATATTATACAATAAAAAAAAGAAAGAAAAATATAAAAATAGAAAGAGATAAATAAATCTGTAACTGAACTTTAATATAAATAAAATAAATCTATTTTAAATCTAAAAATATATCATATATCTATAAATTACATAATTTTACATTTTACATAATTAAAATATAATGTAAAGGGAAAATCCAATTATTCAAAATCTAATATGATGTCATATTATTTCAAAAATATCTTTCTTTTATAGAGTTTTAAGTGAATTAATAACTAAGTAATAAACTTGACTAATTATTTGGTCATATTATTTGATATATGACCAACCTATTGCAACTTTTATTTCAAATATTTAATAAAACAAAAAGTCATAATTCCAATATTTGTATTTTTGTATTTGATCTTTTTCATATTTTTTTCTTATTGTTTTGTTCTTTTAGGAAGAGATCAGAATTGGTGAATTGGAAACAATTATAAGAAAAAAGAACAATTTGGTTTCTTATGGAATATACATATAAATATGCATGGATAATACCCCTTTTTCCGCTCCCAGTTACTATGTCAATAGGATTTGGACTTCTACTTATTCCGACAGCAACAAAAGATCTTCGTCGTATGTGGGCTTTCCTAAGTGTTTTACTACTAAGTATAGCTATGTGGTTTTCGGCTAATCTGTCTATTCAGCAAATAAATGGAAGTTTGACCTATCAATATCTATGGTCTTGGACCATCAATAATGATTTTTTATTAGAGTTCGGACACTTGATCGATCCACTTACTTCTATTATGTCAATACTAATTACTACTGTTGGAATCCTGGTTTTTATTTATAGTGACAATTATATGTCTCATGACCAAGGATATTTGAGATTTTTTGCTCATATGAGTTTTTCCAATGCTTCAATGTTGGGATTAGTTACTAGTTCCAATTTGATACAAATTTATATTTTTTGGGAACTAGTGGGAATGTGTTCGTATTTATTGATAGGTTTTTGGTTCACACGACCCGTTGCAGCAAGTGCTTGTCAAAAAGCTTTTGTAACTAATCGTATAGGAGATTTTGGTTTATTATTAGGGACCTTAGGATTTTATTGGATAACTGGTAGTTTCGAATTTCGGGATTTGTTCCAAATAGTGAATACCTTGATCCATAATAATGGGGTCAATTCTTTATTTGCTACTTTATGTGCCTTTTTATTATTTGTCGGTGCAGTTGCTAAATCCGCACAATTCCCCCTTCACGTATGGTTACCTGATGCCATGGAAGGTCCCACTCCTATTTCGGCTCTTATACACGCTGCTACTATGGTAGCAGCAGGGATTTTTCTTGTAGCTCGGCTTCTTCCTCTTTTCATAGTTATACCTTACATAATGAATTTCATTTGTTTAGTAGGTATAATAACAGTACTTTTAGGAGCTACTTTAGCTCTTGCCCAAAGAGACATTAAAAGAAGTTTAGCTTATTCTACAATGTCTCAATTGGGTTATATTATGTTAGCTCTAGGTATAGGTTCTTATCGAGCTGCTTTATTTCATTTGATCACCCATGCTTATTCTAAAGCTTTATTGTTTTTGGGATCCGGATCCATTATTCATTCAATGGAACCTATTGTTGGATATTCACCAGAGAAAAGTCAGAATATGGTTCTTATGGGAGGTTTAACAAAATATGTTCCAATTACAAAAATTACTTTTTTTTTAGGTACACTTTCTCTTTGTGGTATTCCACCTCTTGCTTGTTTTTGGTCCAAAGATGAAATTCTTCACGATAGTTGGTTGTACTCACCAATTTTCGCACTAATAGCTTGGTTCACAACAGGATTAACCGCATTTTATATGTTTAGGATGTATTTACTTACCTTTGATGGGTATTTGCGCATTCATTTTCAAGATTATAGTAGTTTTAGTAGTACAAAAAAGAGCTCGTTTTATTCAATATCTCTATGGGGAAAAGGGACACTTAAGAAAGTCAATAGTAATTTCTTTTTTTCAAAAATGAATAAGAATAAGGTTTGTTTTTTTTCAAAAAATATATCTAAAATTGACGAGAGTGTAAGAAGTAAGATACGAGACTTTAGTACTTACTTTAGAAATAGATACACTTATATGTATCCTCACGAATCGAGCAATACTATGTTATTTCCTCTCCTTATATTAGTACTATTAACTTTGTTCATTGGATCAATAGGAATTTCTTTTAACAGAGGAGTAATAGATTTGGATCTATTATCGAAATGGTTAACTCCATCTACAACCCTTTTTCATCAGAAATTGAATTCTTCTGAGGATTGGTATGGATTTTTTTCAAATGCTTTTTTTTCAGTAAGTATAGCTCTTTTCGGACTATTTATAGCATCTATTTTTTATGGATCTATTTATTCATCTTTCAAAAATTTGGGCTTACTTAATTTCTTTTTCAAAAGAGTTCCTAAAAGAATTATTCTGGACAAAATAAAAGGTATGATATACAATTGGTCATATAATCGTGGTTATATAGATATTTTTTATACTGGGATTTTCACCATGAGTATAAGAGGGTTAGCCGAGCTAACTCAGTTTTTTGATAAATATATAATTGATGGGATTCTAAATGGGATTGGTGTTGCAAGTTTCTTTATGGGCGAAGGAATAAAATATATGGGAGGTGGACGAATCTCATCTTATTTATTCTTGTATTTTTATTATGTGTCAATCTTTTTATTCATTCTTTTCTTTTTCTCTTCTTTCAGTCTTCCCAATTCCCAATTTTCTTGATGGGTCTCCAGATCAGAATCTTCGTAAACTGGGCTATCTTGATAGCGTGCCTCTTTCAAGTGAAATTCATCCTTTGTTTTTTCCTTTCCACTCACTCGGATCTCTTCCGTTTCATCTATTTTGTCCAGATCCTCCTTTTCTTCCGAAAAAAGGTTTTCTTCGGTGGATCCCTCTTGTTCCTGTTTAGTCTCCTTCATTTCGTAAGTTGTTTCTACATCGCTTTCTTCCGTTTCTGAGGTTTCTTTCTCTTTCAGTTTCTTAGTGACAATAGGCGACGGCATTCTGCCTAAATAGTAAACACAGGTGATAAATAAGAGAATACTAAAGATTCGAGCCATAGAATTTCTCAATTCTGACACAAGATACTTATTAGATCGAATAGAATGATTTTGCCGTATCCAGAATAATACCAATCCAACCCATTTCATGAATAAAATGTGACCAATTAACCAACCAACAAAACTACTTGTTAAAAATAAAATCTTGTTGTTGCATCGAAACATATAAATGTTGACTAATCTGGCTAACGTGGAACTTGGTAAAATGAAATGGTTGAATAATTGAAAAATTAGATTATTCAGGAATACACATTGAATGCTGAGATTACGCATTGAATTTCTGGTAGTAGATCCATAATCAAAAAAGTTTTTATGATTGTTCCAGAAGAAATGAAACAAAAGATACGGTAGAACTAGGACAGTTATTGTATGAGGTCTACCCAATGCTAGATGCAGAGGCGCATAATAGATCGATATGAACATCATGAGCTGTCCCGCAATAAAACCAGTTGTTGCTGATACCTCCTTCTCGGTTCCTTCTTCCATAACCCGAGCTCGGAGAAGGAAGAGATAAGAGGGCCCTATGGAGAATGTGGTCAGAAATCCATAATAGAGCCCGACCACAACGACCGAATTTATTATCTTCATGCATAAGGATAATGGATTACCTAGTAGAAAAGATTTCAAAATCATCACAAACCTCCCCTTTTTCTTTTCTATTGCAATTTATCGATTATTATATGATGATTCCTTAACTTTCCATATCTATATAGATAGAAACAGATATACTATAAATGACATCTCTTATGTCAATGACACAAAAGGGATATGAAATGAATGGAATTGGTATATAGATGGAATATAATGAAATAGAGCCACATTGAGGTTCCCTATGAAATGAGGCATGGAAC